ACCCCAAGTGATAGATGATTGATTACAAGATGGTATATATTCTTTATAAAGGACCAGAAATACCTTGCTTACGTATCATTGGGAAGTGCATTAACATAAATACGGCGGTAAGAAGAGGTAATACAAAAGTGTGTAAACTATAAAAACGAGTCAAAGTGGATTGTCCTACACTAGCACTTCCGCGTAATAACTCTACCAGAGGCGAGCCTATTACAGGAATAGCGTCTGGTACGCCTGTTACAATTTTTACTGCCCAATAACCAATTTGGTCCCGAGGTAAGGAATAACCAGTTACACCAAAAGATGCGGTCAATACACCCAAAACCACACCTGTAACCCAAGTCAATTCACGAGGTTTTTTAAAGCCGCCGGTGAGATACACGCGAAATACGTGCAGGATCATCATTAGGACCATCATACTTGCCGACCATCGATGAACTGATCGGATTAACCAACCAAAATTAGCTTCAGTCATTATATATTGAACAGAAGCAAAGGCCTCCGTAACGGTCGGACGATAATAAAAAGTCATAGCAAACCCGGTAGCTACTTGTACTAAAAAACAAGTAAGCGTAATTCCCCCTAGACAATAAAATATGTTGACGTGAGGAGGAACATATTTACTAGTTATATCATCGGCAATTGCCTGAATCTCAAGACGTTCTTCGAACCAATCATAGATTTTATTGAGATAGGTAAATCAAGGGGACCCCCCCGGAGAACCGTATATGAAAATTTCATCTCGTACGGCTCAAACAGAAACACCCAAATACTAGTTCTAACGGATGTGTGTAATATAAAGTTTGAAATTTTTTAATTCTATGATTTATGATTCCATTTTTTTTTGAAGATACTAAAGAATAAAAATCCGAAAGCTCTTCTTTGTGGTTATAATGCCAAAAAATCAAGTCGGCTCATTCGTCTATATATTGATCGTTATAGGCCTCTTGAATCTTCTATTTACCTATTTTCTTTGGTGTTATTTATGTGTAATGCGGCTTTACTGCTGTTTTCTTTATTATTGATAGGAATTCTCTTGTTAAGACCCTATGAATTGATTAAAACCTCAGATTCATACTAAAACCACGATGATTCAATAAAACCCTTTCAAACTAAGTCTAAGTCCCAAAATTCCCTGAGTAAGAACCATTGGATCATCACTTATTCAATGAATAGATATAATGATTAAAAATCCAAACCAAAGAAACCTTTGTTTTGTCCTTTGATCAAAATAAGCATAAACGAAAGTTTGAAAGAATCAAAATATTTCTATTTATAACTTCTAACTCTTTGAAAAAATTTTTTGAAGTCCGGACACGAGGTCTGACTATTAAGTATGAATCATAGTTCTAATAGTAATCTATTTCATATATTCCGTGCTCCAGATACTAGAATGAATATCCGACGAAGTAAAACCATCTCTATCAAGATGACAGACCCATTCTCTGTACTATCCATAGGATCATTTATACCAAGTCACACACTCATATTCCGGAAATACAGAAACAAAGAAATTCCACGGTCAAACTACCAAAATAGAATGGGATAAAAATCAGAAACCTAAACGCTTCACTTTGTATTGAAAAAGCCAGTTAATGGTTCTTGGGAATCTAATTCATTGAAATTCCATCCAGTAAAATGGAAGAATTATAAATCTCCAAAATAATAGATAGGAATATCGCGAATAGAGCCATTGCGAGACCCATCAAAGGAGTAGTTCCCCACCCAGGAGCTACTTTACCATATTCTGAATTCAATGGTTTCAATAAACTCCCCGCATTAGTTCGTTTTGGGCGGCCAGATCTAGAACTACCTTCAACGGTTTGTGTAGCCATAATATTTTATATTCAGTAAGATCTGTTGACTTTGTATACCATTCCGTTGTAAATAAATGATCTTATCATAGATCCGTTGTGGTCTTAAAACTTTATAATGTCTTAAAACTATATAATCATGGAAACAGCAACCCTAGTTGCCATCTTTTTATCTGGTTTACTTGTAAGTTTTACTGGGTACGCCTTATATACTGCTTTTGGGCAACCCTCTCAACAACTAAGAGATCCATTCGAGGAACACGGGGACTAGTTGAAGTACGGATCCTCCCAATATTGGGAGGATCCGTACTTCAATTGAGATAATGACAAATCATTTCACCTTTTTAGTTGGAACTTTAGGCGGGTCTCGAAAAAAGATAGCGAAAAAAATTATTCCTAGAGTTGAGACTAAAAGGAATGTATAAACCAATGCTTCCATAGATTCGATCGTGGTTTACAATTATAGCTTCCATACCTGTTTATTTGGGATCGTCTCCCGGATAAATAAAGAACAAGAGTCAAAGAAAAGGCAGTGATTCAAATCAAGATTTATCTGGTACCCCATCTAAAAATCACAAAAAGAAAATAAAAATGAAAAGTAACAAGTAACAAAGCATATTGTATCAGACTACTTGTCTTCTTGTAGTTGGATCTCCAAGTTTTTGGAATGCTCCAAATTCCACTTGAGCATCTAAATCTGGATCAATACCAGCAAAAACATCTCGAAACAAGGTTCTAGCACCATGCCAAATGTGTCCGAAGAAGAAGAGCAAAGCAAACGAAGCATGTCCAAAAGTAAACCAACCCCGTGGACTGCTACGAAAAACACCATCGGATTTCAAAGTAGCACGATCTAATTCAAAAATCTCACCCAATTGAGCACGTCTAGCATATTTTTTCACAGTAGCGGGATCGCTATAACTGACTCCGTTGAGTTCGCCGCCATAGAACTCGACAGTTACACCTACTTGTTCGACACTATATTTAGATTCCGCCCTTCTAAAAGGAACATCGGCTCTAACAATTCCGTCTCCGTCTACCAAAACAACCGGAAATGTTTCAAAAAAAGTAGGCATACGACGTACAAAAAGTTCGCGCCCCTCTTTATCTCTAAAGATAGGATGTCCTAACCACCCAACAGCTATTCCATCCCCGTTGTCCATTGAGCCCGCTCTGAATAACCCCCCCTTTGCCGGATTATTGCCGATGTAATCATAAAAAGCTAGTTTTTCGGGAATTTTAGACCAAGCTTCAGATAAACTTTGATTTTCAGCCAACCCAGCACCAATTCTTCGATATATTTCTTGTTGGAAGTATCCTTGATCCCATTGATAACGAGTGGGACCAAATAATTCAATCGGGGTAGTTGCTGAACCATACCACATAGTTCCAGCAACTACAAAAGCGGCAAAAAAGACAGCAGCAATACTACTGGAAAGGACGGTTTCAATATTTCCCATACGTAATCCTTTGTATAGGCGTTGAGGTGGACGTACACTAAGATGGAATAGACCCGCCAATATGCCCAAGGTCCCTGCTGCAATATGATGAGAGGCTATTCCTCCCGGAACAAAAGGATCAAAACCCTCCACACCCCACGCTGGATTTACGGATTGTACCCTTCCAGTTAGTCCATAAGGATCGGACACCCATATTCCAGGACCATACAATCCTGTTACATGAAATGCACCAAAACCAAAGCAAGCCACCCCTGATAGAAATAAATGAATTCCAAAGATCTTAGGCAAATCCAAAGAGGGTTTTCCTGTACGTTCATCAGTAAATATTTCTAGATCCCAATACACCCAATGCCAGATAGCTGCCAAAAAGCACAAGCCCGAAAACACAATATGTGCCCCGGCCACACCTTCGTAACTCCAAATACCCGGATTCGTTACAGTACCCCCTGTGATACTCCAACCGCCCCATGAATTGGTTATTCCTAAACGAGTCATGAAGGGTATAACGAACATACCCTGTCTCCACATTGGATCAAGAACAGGATCAGAAGGATCAAAAACTGCTAATTCGTATAGAGCCATCGAACCGGCCCAACCAGCAACCAGAGCTGTATGCATTATATGGACAGAAATCAAACGACCGGGATCATTCAATACGACGGTATGAACACGATACCAAGGCAAACCCATGGAAATACCCCTTTATCAATGAAAAATAGACACAATGTAACTTTATTGCATTGGAAAAAACTATGCTGTGGACCCTCTTTTTAGTGGATTATCTTGGGGAAAGAATTAATATTTGTTTGATTTGTTTGATTCTTTTCAATTACTTTTAGTAATAATGAAACTATTTTGTTCGTAGGAACAAAAAGAAGCAGATCTATTCTACACCCGATAAGTACCAATACGCAATGGTAGGGGAGTTGATACCATTTTATATGAGTGAATGCATATATATATTTGTTCATCATTCAAAGGACTTATTTGTAATAATTTTCCTTTATTCATTTTGTCTTCTTTATCTTTATCTTTTTTTATAAACTTAGTCAATCTATGGCTAAAATATGATAAAGGCCAATATTAGTAGGACACTAAATCCATTGTTACGCTTTCACATCAAAGTGAGATATAGTACTTAATTTTTCTTTTATTTAATGCCTATTGGTGTTCCAAGAGTACCTTTTCGAAGTCCTGGAGAGGAAGATGCATTGTGGATTGACGTATAGTGCGACTTGTCAGATATATTGGGTCATATGGTATTTCCCCATTCTCTTCCCCGATCGAGATATCCTCCCCTTCGCCCAAGAAAGATTGATTGAATTATCAAAAATTTGGAGCGTGAAGTTCAATTAGATCCATTTTTTCGGGAGGGTATACAGATTAATATTATCAATTAGAATAATTTATGGTTATCTTGGTTAGGCCAATAAAATGAAGTATCCAGGCTCCGTTTAGAAAAAAACCGGTAAAAAATCTATTTATGATTACTATTTCTATCATATTCTATTTCTTTATATATTTATAATAGAAGTGATCTCAAACTGTTAATCAATCGAGTAATATGATGAATGCATTGAATATCTGTTGTAAGACATGAAATAAATTGTAAAAAGGAAGTCGTAGCAAAAGGACGTGGTATTGGGGCATTTGTCATATATGTGCAAATCCAAATCGGGCGGATCTTTACTCGGAGTAGAGCATAAACCTAAAAAAATTGAAGAAGCCCATTCAGGAACAAGAAAATTACATCGCGATTGAGATTGTATCTCGATGAAACAATACATCAATGAAAAGTTAGTTAGATAAATTTAGTAATTTTTTTTTATAGATAAACAAAACAGGCCAAAACCCATCTTTTTTGAAAAATGAAAGAAAAGCCCCTTTTTATAAGTTAAAAGCCTGGTATGAAAAATAAAATAAAAGAAAGCGCTAGAATCTACATCTACACATTGATTCTTTTTTTTTTTTCGTTATTTTTGTTGAACCGTATGCATCAAAAGGTGCATGTACGGTTTCTAAGGGATACAACTTTATCCCAATCAACCGACTTTATCGAGAACGATTACTTTTTTTAGGCCAAGGGGTTGATAGCGAGATCTCGAATCAACTTATTGGTCTTATGGTATATCTCAGTATAGAGGATGATACCAAAGATCTATATTTGTTTATAAATTCTCCTGGCGGATGGGTAATACCCGGAGTAGCTATTTATGATACTATGCAATTTGTGCGACCAGATATACAGACAATATGCATGGGATTAGCCGCTTCAATGGGATCTTTTATTCTGGTCGGAGGAGAAATTACCAAACGTCTAGCATTCCCTCACGCTTGGCGCCAATGAGTTTTTTATTTGATTTGAGAGAAAAAAGAAGACTATGCCTTCGCGCTATATGAAATATGAATATATAAGTAATAATAGCATGGCACTTCGAATTCGATATGATAAATTTTTTTAACCCTTAAATTATGTATCGAAAGAGTAGTATGAGATAAAAGGTATTTCCGATTTTATCTAATCTATCGGGAGGCCTATTTCAGCGTCACAAACTTTTTTGTTTTCACGCCGGGAGGCTCTTAACAATATTTAGGTTATGAAAGAATATGAAAATAAAAAAAATCTTGTTTTTTTATTTGAAAAAAAAAAAAAGAAACTTTGGGATTGCTAAATAACAGACGAAATAAATATATAAAGCAACGGAGCCATCATAGTATTTTTGAACTACTCCAAAAACAAAAAGAAGGGTGGTTATTGGATCATTTACCAACCCGAGTCTGATAGACCCTATATTTAATTTATTTGATATTTAAGTAAGGTAAAAACGAATTCCATTATAGAGCCGTATGCAATGCGTAAAAGATGCCTGTACGGTTGTTCAATTATATATTTTATTATTCTTTATCTCTTCACCTTATCATCATGCGAGATAGAATAAACATTTATTATGTTATATCATCAGGGTAATGATCCATCAACCTGCTAGTTCTTTTTATGAGGCACAGACGGGAGAATTTATCTTGGAAGCGGAAGAACTTTTGAAGCTGCGCGAAACCGTCACAAGGGTTTATGTACAAAGGACAGGCAAACCCTTATGGGTTGTATCCGAAGATATGGAAAGAGATGTTTTTATGTCAGCAACAGAAGCCCAAGCTCATGGAATTGTTGATCTTGTAGCGACTGAATAAAAAAGAAAAAATAACAAAAATTTCAGACGAATTGGTGATTTGAGATTTTATCTTCTTACCGGATTTAATATTCTATTCATTAATCTATTAATATAGAAATAAAATAATTCATAATCATCCGGTTAAGATCGATCTAAACCAGCCCATTATGTATATGATTCAATATGCCAACTATTAAACAACTTATTAGAAACACAAGACAGCCAATCAGAAATGTCACGAAATCCCCCGCTCTTGGGGGATGTCCTCAGCGACGAGGAACATGTACTAGGGTGTATGTGCGACTCGTTCAGATCATGGGCTAGGACAAAAGAAAGAAAACAATTGATCCAGTATCAACGATCAGTACCAGTGAATAGACTAGAATGGAAGAACTCCATTCAATATCTAAAAATCAAAAAGATCTATCCTTCTATTGTGGTATCAAATGTATGGTTTCCGTTGGTGCAAATCCAATCAACTCCGTTTTAAATTTAAGATGAGAAAGAATTCTCCATTGATAGCAAATGATATCCATTAAGCAGGGGAAATACTATTTTAAAAAGCAGAAAAATTATGCCTTACTCTTGCAAGAACGGACTAACAGGGTCAGCTACTCAGCTAATCTTCATAATTAAATACCGTTACTGTATAAGTAGATCTCATTGTGAAAGACCTCGTACTGGATAATTATGGGTAGAGCCAAAGAGTGTGAACTGTACAAGTTAACAATAACATTGATTAAATGAAAGAAGGGCTCCGGTGTATAGAGAGGACCTCACCGTTTAAGAAGTAACCATAGAAACGATGGAACCCACTATATCCATTTATATTTACTACTTTTATGTGTTTTTGATACCTAATATCAATACAATTTTTTCTAGGCATTTCACCTAGAAAAAAAAAAAAATCGTGGTCGGGAAGGTTATAGTAGCAAAAGCCATTGGAATTCAAATTTTATACATTGGAAGAATCCGTTTTGTTATTAATAGACTAGGATACGGGAAGGGAATAACTGAAAGAAAGGAAATCGATTAGTTATTCATCAAAGTTTCATTTATTCAATGACCAGAATTAAACGAGGGTATATAGCTCGAAGACGTAGAACAAAAATTCGTTTATTTGCATCAACCTTTCGAGGGGCTCATTCAAGACTTACTCGTACTATTACTCAACAGAAAATAAGAGCTTTGGTTTCGGCTCATCGGGATAGAGGTAGACAAAAGAGAGATTTTCGTCGGTTGTGGATCACTCGGATAAATGCAGTAATTCGCGAGAATAAAGTATACTTCAGTTATAGTAAATTTATACACAATCTGTACAAGAGACAGTTACTTCTTAATCGTAAAATACTTGCACAAATAGCTATATTAAATAAGAGTTGTCTTTATATGATTTCCAATGAGATCATAAAATAAAGAGATTGGAAGGAATCCGTTGGAATAGTTTAAATGGAGTTCCCTGGAGAATGAACTCTGGGAAGGTAGAGTAGAAATTAGTATGATAAAATATGATAAAGTCATCAAAATGAAGAAAGACGTTAAATAAAAAATATTTATTCCTCTTCTCCCATTTTTTTTCTTACGACAGGACATTTCGATTTTACGATTTTTCGAACAAAAAAAAAACGTCAATCCGCATTTGAGTTTGGATTGGAATTTTATTTTGATTCAATTCAATTGAAGAGTCAACCTATTTTTTTTCTGGTTCTAAGACCAGCAGCTCTAGCGGTTGACTCGCTTCTTTCAAATTGTTTCTCATTATTAAGAAAAGGTAACGGAGATAAAATACGAGCTTGTTTTATAGCAATAGTAATTAATCGTTGTTGTTTTAAGGTCAATCTATTCACCCGTCTAGATAATATTTTTCCTTGTTCGCTAATAAATCGACTAATTAAACTCATGTTTCTATAATCAATTCGATCCCCCGATTGGATCGGAGGCAAACGCCTACGAAAAGATCGCTTAGATTTAAGAAAGATTCGCTTGGATTTATCCATGGTTTGTTTATTCCTTATCCTGAAAATCCCAATCCTATTTCTTAATTCTACATCATCTTTGATCCGATCGAAATAGGATTTGGTTTGTTTATATTTATTTGTTTCTATTTAAATAAATTAAAAAATAAATTTAAATAAATTATATATATATATATATTGTTATATATAATATGTAATTTTTCATCTTCCTTGGAAGACTGACACACGAGCGATCGGGTCGATCTATTTCTTTATCTCCCCATGAATCGTATGTTTGTAACAACAGGGACAGAATTTTCTCAATTCCAATCGACTAGGCGTATTGTGTCGATTCTTTTGAGTAATATATCTGGAAATGCCCATTGATTCCTTATTAACACGATTTCGAACACAACTGGTACATTCCAAAATAACCGTTACTCGGACATCTTTACCCTTAGCCATGAACCTCCTTTGGTTTTTGATTCACTCAATTCTTTAATTTTCCGACCCGAAGCAAGGAAGAAGAAAGGACACAAAAATAGAAGCAGGTAACTCGAAATCAAATTATGAAAGAAATATTTTGTTGCAATCAATATAGTAATAAATAATAAGTAATATAATGATTTCTAACTATATTTATAATTTTTAATTGCCGTACAGTATTTCATTTTCAGTTAAGTATCTTGTATGATATTGTTGCCCCAACCACCGCATTTCCGTTCTATTATTAATTTAATTTGAGCCTGAGCCCGAGTTCATAGTTTCACTGAGGGTGAAACCGCTTTTTCTTTGTTTTTTTTTTTTTAGAAAGAATAAGTAAAAAAAGAAAAAAAGAAAAAACAAAGAAAAAAAGAAGGGAGGGGTAGGGATTAGTTACAGATATTTGATTGTATCTCTAATCTTCTTCCCCCTTCCCATATCAATAGCTAGAATGAAAAAAAGGGGAATATCAACGCATCCGGAAAAAAACGATTGATCTCTATCAATAAACCTGCTAAAGCCCCGAACCATAGAGTACTTACTACCGGTGCCACGGAGAGATATGTTTTTAGATCTCGCATTTTAAAAACTCCTCTTTCTGTATTCGTTATTGTAATTTTATTGTAATTTGTAATACCTAATGGTAATACATATATGACCGGATGTGTATATGTAGTTAATGACTTACCACTTGTACGCGGAGTTCCTAATTCAAATTGAAATGTACAAAATAGATATTTATTTAAAGAAAAAAATACGTCCATTTCCGCCTTAAATTCCTAAAAAATATTAATTTTTTGTGGTAGATTTCATATTTATTTCATACTTTATATAAGTCTTTTACCATATTATATGTTTGTTATATGATATATGAGACCAAAAGGAAGAAGGAAGAAATGATAAGATAGTTTGTGTATATCAATGTAGGAAATAAAGATGTGGAAAACAAGGCAGGGATTCTCTACAATGACACTGTAGACCAATTGAAAGGGATGTAGCGCAGTTTGGTAGCGCGTTTGTTTTGGGTACAAAATGTCACGGGTTCAAATCCTGTCATCCCTACCTATTACTTATCTTCTGAGCAGTAACGAGGGATCAATTGAGATCAATTAATAAAA